AATCTATTCTATAGATATATAGGATATTTGTACTAGAGTTGACAAACAACTAATACCAATATTATTGTTTCTTAGCGTAGATTAAAAATTAAAATGGGGCGTAGCCAAGCGGTAAGGCAACGGGTTTTGGTCCCGCTATTCGGAGGTTCGAATCCTTCTGTCCCAGCGCATATCCATTTTTATGTTTCATTATTCCCATTTTTATATTTCATTATTTTCATATAAAATTTTCATATAAAGAAGTCGAGGGCGGTCAATCCATATTAATTTTAATGTCTGTGTCTGTCTGAATCTCATTAACAAATGATCAAGTTCCATATCATTATCATATAGAAATATGTGAGAGAGACAATAAATGTATGTTTTTTCTTTAAATCTCGTTTTATTTAGGTATTTTATGTTTGGATCTAATTTAAAACTGGGAATCTATGTAACGGTTGGGGCGGGGGGGTTTATTCTATGCTTTGTTATTCATTTTATGATAAGAATCGATTCTTTAAATAATTACCCAACCCCATTTTAAACAAAATACATATCAACCATTTCCTCGTATAAAATGAGGAAAAATTTAGTTTATTTTATAAAGTATGTATAGTTTTATTTCAATGACAAGAATTTTTTGGTTTTTGTAAATTTGTAATCCTTTACATTATTTAATTTAAAATTTAAACCGACCCTATATTTTTATTTTGATTTTCGAAATCATAGTCTAGTTGATTTTTTAGGCCCATTTGTCATTTAATTTATTAGAATTGCATACATAGACAAAACTTCGAATCAAATCATTTTTTCTCGAGCCGTACGAGAAGAAAACCTCTTATACGGTTCTAGGGGGCAATATGCGACTTGAATGACACGGTCCATTGTTGATTAAAAACACCACTTTCCATTTGTTCAGGAATGAGGGTGCTTTTGGCTTGACGTTGTTTATTCTGTTACACTTGAACCCAACAAAAATATTGAGTTGTAAATAGTCTACGGTGGAGCTTGGGTGAGGATTGATTCATTTATGGTGGAAAAGGATCTAAGATTAATGCCAATAAATTGGAACAACTTCATAAATATATCTTCTATATATATAAGTTCTAAATAGAAAGGATCAAATCCGACCAAGTTTTGCTTTTGAATTGGAAAACTTGGTCGGATTTGATCAAACTTTTTCGATTCAAGGTGCATCGCGCGGGAATTAACTGCCTATACGATTCTTTGCTAGAAATAAATCAACAAGGGGTTTGTTGCTGCCGTTTTGAAAGAATTAAGAAGCGCCGAAGTAATGTCTAAACCCAATGATTTAAAATTAAGGATTAAAGTATCTACTAACAAGGAAATACCCTTTATAATTCTCTCGAGAGTCTCACTAGCGGGATCAGACTAACAGAAAGGGGGAAAGACTACTCAATAAATAAAATGGACTCCAAATTTTTCCTTTGAACTATTTGAAGAGTTATCCAACTTGAGTTATAAGTACGGATGGTTTCTTTTACATTATTTAATTTAAAATTTAAACCGACCCTATATTTTTATTTTGATTTTCGAAATCATAGTCTAGTTGATTTTTTAGGCCCATTTGTCATTTAATTTATTAGAATTGCATACATAGACAAAACTTCGAATCAAATCATTTTTTCTCGAGCCGTACGAGAAGAAAACCTCTTATACGGTTCTAGGGGGGTGTTATTCATCTACATCTATCCCAATGAGCTATCTATCGAATCGTTGTAATTGATGTTCGATCCCGAAGAGAAGGAAAAGATCTTAGAAAAGTGGGTTTTTATGATCCAATAAAAAATCAAACTTATTTAAATGTTCCTGTTATTCTATATTTCCTTGAAAGGGGTGCTCAACCTACAGGAACGGTTCATAATCTTTTAAATAAAGCGGAACTTTTTAAGGAACTTCTGGCTAATTAAATGAAATTCAATTAAAGAAATACCATACCATATCATATGGGGGGTCGCAGCTTGTATATAACTTTGTATAATTTTTCTCTGATTTGTTTTTTTGATCCCCCCTTTATATATATGCTGTATTCGTATTTATTTATCTATTTATCATTGTTTCCGTCGAATATGATGGCCTAGAACGACAAAACTTGAGTTTATTGATCTTCTTAATTATCAAAACCAATTCGGACATTTCCTTCATCAATTGTGTGGTTTTCGTTGTAACTCGATTAACCAACAAGGAATCCACTTTGCTTATTCCACTTAAATTGATGAAATACATTATGGACTAAATAAAAAAGCCGTTATATATAACTACATCTTTTTTTATTCTTCGATTTCTCCTTTATTCTACCTAGGTAGATTAGATATGTTATGTAGTGTCAACCTAAACCAAAACAATTTGGAATATCGTTGTTAAATTGAAATTCAAAGAATTGAAAATATATTTCAATGCAATTCATTTTTTATATTGTACTGTGCTCTTTTCTCAACATTTATATTGACAACATTGTATTGAACAAATATAATTCATCGTAACGTAATAAGTGAACTGGGTTTATGTTTATTTAGCTTTATTTCTGTCCCATAGGTTTTTAACTTTAATTCAAAATGCAAATCATGCTTTCTTTGATACAAGACGTTTTTTGGTTGAAAAAGGGTAGATAACACAAGAAGTGCTCTATCAATTTATAACGTTCTGTAGATTTTTTCTTTTATCTGAGAATTTCTTGTATTTTCATCTAATCATTTTTATTTTATGTTTCGAATCCCTTAGAAAATCCTTTTTGTAGATTTGTTAGCTCAACGGTTTGATTAACTTGTATAATCTTCTTTCTCTTTGTTTAAATTGATTTTGATTGTTTCTCCCTGTAGTTGAAGTTTTGTTTAATCGCGATTTTCTTCGGGTTGCTGACTCAACGGTAGAGTACTCGGCTTTTAAGTGCGGCTAGAATCTTTTACACATTTGGGTGAAGTGAGAAATTCGTCCATACCATTGGTAAAGTTTGGAAGACCACGACTGATCCTAAAAGGGAATAAATGGAAAAAATAGCATGTCGTATCAATAGAGAGTTCTGGGGATATTTCATTCTTCTCGGATCGATACAAAATCTTGTTAGAATTCTTGGAACGGAACCAAATAAAGTTGGGTCGAATGAATAAATGGATAGGGGCCCTAGGGCTTCAATTAATTATTAGAAAGCAAAAGCAACTAGCTTCTGTTCTTAATTTGAATAATTTCCCGATCTAATTAAATGTTAAAAATAGATTAGTGCCTGAATACGGGAAAGACTTATCCCCCATGAGTGGATTCTATATTTTTTTAATGAATCCTAACTATTAGCATTCTCTATTACGGAATGAAGGAGTGTGTGTAAAAGAAGCAGTATATTGATAAATAAAGTTTTTTCGAAAATCAAAAGAGCGATTAGGTTAAAAAAATAAAAGATTTCTAACCATCTTGTTATCCTATAACATAGACCAATTAAAGGAAATGAGTGGGAAGGGTAGGGGGTAGAGGGTCTGTTGATAAGTTTACCTGTCTCCGAGTTTTCTATTCTTACTAGAATAGCTTGTTTTGACTTTATCGCACTATGTATCATTTGATAACCAGCCCAATCTTCTACTTTTTATTCAAATCAAATTAAAAATGGAGGAAATCAAAAGATATTTATATCTAGAGAAATCTCAACAACAGGATTTCTTATATCCACTTATTTTTCAGGAGTATATTTATACATTTGCTCATGAGCGTGGTTTCGGTAGATCTATTTTGGCGGAAAATCCGGGTTATGCCAATAAATCCAGTTTAGTGGTTGTAAAACGATTAATTAATCGAATGTATCAACAGAACCATTTGATTATTTCTCCTAATGATTCTAACCAAAATCCATTTTGGGCGCGCAACAAAAATTTGTATTCTCAAATCATATCAGAGGGGTTTACTTTTATTGTGGAAATTCCATTTTCTCTAAGATTAATATCTTGTCTAGAAGGGACAAATAAAAAGATAGTAAAATCTCAGAATTTGCGGTCAATTCATTCAATATTTCCCTTTTTAGAGGATAACTTTTCACATTTAAATTTTTTATTAGATATACTAATACCCCGCCGCGTCCATGTGGAAATCTTGGTTCAAACTCTTCGCTATTGGGTAAAAGATGCCCCTTCTTTGCATTTATTACGATTCTTTCTGACTAAGTATTGGAATTGGAATAGTCTTATTACTCCAAAGAAAGCCAGTTCCTCTTTTTCAAAAAGAAATCAAAGATTATTCTTATTCGTATATAATTCTCATGTATGTGAATACGAATCAGTTTTCGTCTTTCTACGTAACCAATCTTCTCATTTACGATCAACACCCTTTGGGGTTTTTCTTGAAAGAATCTATTTCTATGGAAAAGTAGAACGTCTTGTGAATGTCTTTGTAAAAGTTAAGGATTTTCGGGCGAACCTGTGGTTGGTCAAGGAACCTTGCATCCATTATATTAGATATCAAAGAAAAGCCATTCTGGCTTCAAAAGGGACACCTCTTTTCATGAATAAATGGAAATATTACCTTATCACTTTTTGGCAATGGCATTTTTCGCTGTGGTTTTATCCAAGAAAGATTTATATAAACCAATCATCCAATCATTCTTTTGAATTTTCGGGCTATCTTTCAAACCTGGGAATCAACCCTTCAGTGGTACGGAGTCAAATGTTAGAAAATTCATTTCTAATCAATAATGCTATTAAGAAAGTCAATACCTTTATTCCAATTATTCCTCTGATTGCGTCATTGGCTAAAGCGAAATTTTGTAACGTATTAGGGCATCCCATTAGTAAGCCGGTCTGGGCTGATTTATCGGATTCGAGTATTATTGACCGATTTGGGTGTATATGCAGAAATTTTTCTCATTATCATAGTGGATCTTCCAAAAAAAGGGGTTTGTATCGAATAAAGTATATACTTCGACTTTCTTGTGCTAAAACCTTGGCTCGGAAACACAAAAGTACTGTCCGTACTTTTTTGAAAAGATTAGGTTCGGAGTTATTGGAAGAATTTCTTCTGTC